TTACTCAGTTCCACTGTCTAAAGACTCATTAAGATAAACCCAATATAATTTCTTATGTCCTGGGGTTCTCTTCCAACCTAAAATAGAGATCTTGTTTCTATGAATATCTAAGTGACAGCTTGAGCAGACTGGCACCAAGTTAGACCTTCGATTCAATCTTCTATTACATAATTTTTTAGGTTGAATGTGGTGGATAGCCTCCGCTGGAGCTCCGCATATTTCACACGAATCAATAAAAACTTGAGCATTATATTTAGAAGGGCGGAATACTGTTAAAGAACTTGTCTTACTTCGGGATGGTGGCTCCCAGTTAATAAGTTTACGATATTTCAAAGCACTATTATAAAATTTTTTGTCATTAATTATGTGGCCCATAACTTCAATGCCATATTGGGAGGGTCCTGGGCCAGGTTTTAATTTACGTTCATAAATTAGGCCCAAATCTTCTTGTTGAATAACAGATAAATGATAGTACCGAACTGGCGAATCAATTAAAGAAAAAACTTGATGTAAATGAGTAGAAAGGACGAAACTAGTTTGTGCAGCTGTTAATCTTTCAATTGTTGCAGCTAATATTGCTGCTCCTGAACTAACTTCTGTTCCATGACAAATTTCGTCCCCTAATATTAAGCTGTTATAATTAGCTAGCTTTAATATAGTTGAGAGATCTCTCATTTCGACCTCAAAAGTACCTTGGCCTTTATGAAGATCATCCCCCCCTAAAATCCGAGTAATTAAATAGTGATAAGGTCTTAACCTAAATGAATTTGCAGCTACATACATTCCTGCTTGAGCTAAGATTACATTGACTCCAATTGCTCTAAGTAAAGTCGATTTGCCTGCACCATTTACTGAGAATATTAACATTCCCTTATCCTCTAAACTAATATTGTGGGCTACACATTCTTCTTGAGTGTTTAACTGTTCTACTAATGGGTGTCGTAGGTTAATTGCTTCAATTAAACCCTTGGTTGGTTGAGATTTTGTTAGTGTTAAGCAAGGTTTAGTATAATTAAACTTAATAGCCGCAATAGCCCCGCTTAATGCAACATCTAATCTAGAAATCATATTTACTAAGGGCAAAAACAGCTCATAATAATTAAAATATAATCTTTTAAGTTCCCGATCATAAGTTTGTTTAACATAAGTATTAATTTGCTCTTCTAATAAATTTAATTTGATTGATACTTTATGAATGTCGGGGCTAGTAATTATAAGGTGATTCCCTCTTTTACCCAATACAATGATTGAATTATCAGATATAGAGGCGTTAGTCATGTAATGTTCTAACTTAGTTAACTTTTTAGATAAAATAGAGAGAGCATAGCCCTCTTTATTAAAATACTCAGCTTTAATAGAAATTGTATCTTGAAACACAATACTTGAAGTCTGTTCGGCCCACTCTGTAAGTTGGGCCCTTAAAATTTGTTGTTGTGCAAGGAGGTTCGTTAGATTATCAGTTGGGTTTAATACATCTTTAAAATCACCTGTAAGACTATCTGCCTGGAAAACTCGGCCTATTTCCTCAATTAGCAATTCTAATTGGGGCCCGACTGAAGGGGGGAATTGAATATTAATTCATTTATTACTTATTAATTTACTTATTAGTCGACTAGCAAACAAATAAGAATGGTAAATTTGACTCAACTTTTTAGGTGGCAAGGTAGTATCACTCGAGGCACATATTGCCCATTGACGATGTAAAGAAGATAAATCTTTAATGTGTTTTAACTCGGAATTGTCAAATATTTTCTTGTCAATTAATTGTTTAAATGTAGCAATTTCCTCATAACGAAGATTTAATTCATCATAATCTGTAATGGGGTTAAGAAGTCTGAATTTGAGTAGTCTTTTACCCATTGCAGTAGAACAGAAATCAACCAAACTAAGTAAACCACCCAGTTTTCCCCTCTTAGGCAATAAGTCCAATTGATATTCTGCTCGATTACATAATATTAAGTTTAGGGGGCTAATAACAGAATTATAACACTCGGGAAGTTGAAGGCTCTTAATAAGATTAGGATTTCGCTCTTTAATAAATTGTAATACTCCTAAAAGGCTAATTAAACTTACCTGATTAACATTTTCTGTCCAAGTACTTTGAAATATCTTACTAAGGGTATATTTTTGATAATTTTTGTTAAACCACTCTGCGTTAATGCCCATATAAATATGGAGCAAAAGCCACTCCCTATTATTATTTTCGTACCTATAAGATAAATAACACGGCAAGTTGGTTAGTGCTTCTCCCAGAACTTCAATTTTAGCATTGGGTTCAGAGGGGAATAAATTCCACCCAATTAATAAATTATATATTTTATTTATTAAAATATCTGAGCCAACCCCTGAGTTTACCCAAATTACTATCTCTCTAATACGATAACTAATTAATAACCGGGCTACTTTGTCTCTGTCCGTCCAAGAGACAGGAAACATTATACTATGCCCATTCATGGCTGAAAATAAAGTAATACCTAATAAGTCGTCTTGAGAAAAATAAATTGATAACACATAGGATAATTCCGAACAGTCCTCTAAATTACAACTAGGAGAATAAACCTGAGATACTGCGCGTTGTTTTGGCCCGGATTTACCAGTGACTAATTCATCGATAACTATAACAGTCCAACCTTTATCCAACAAGGTACTTAGATGAGTAGTAAGGGAATAAATTGGAAACCCCATTTGAAGCAGGGGTCTTTTACCGGGCGATATTATTCTCATATCAAGTAACGAGGCAACTTGTTCAATGGGAGGCGCGACCTCCAAAGGCCCACTTCGCATGGATGACTCAACTAATAACTCGGCTTGAGAGTATGCTTGTTGCCTACTAGAAGTATCCGGCTCATGCCAAAGTTCATAGAACTTACCAATCTGGATAAGCTGGATTACTGATAATCCATACTTAGAATAATTCTCCTCCGCTAAGTTAAAATATTGCATAGGTATCTGGTTCATTTTTAATTAGGAGTTAACCTCTTAATAAATTTAAGGCTCGAACAGCAATTGTACCACGTAAACGGTAATAGTTAACCATAATGGCTAAACCGATAGCAGATTCGGCAGCTGCGACAGTTAGAATCACAATCGCAAAAATTTGACCAAAAAGCGTATAGAGCACACGAGACTCAAATAGAAGCAAAATAGTAGAGGCCAGTAAAACTAGCTCTACACACATTAGCATAATAATTAAATTGCTTCTATTAAGAATAATACCTAAGATTCCGATTAATAAGATGACAATTGATAATATTAAATAAGACATGCGCTATACCAATTAGAGGCTAGTTTTCCCACTCTAAGCCCCCTTCTACCCACTCATAAATTAACCCTAAAGTTAAGATAAATAAAAATAACATAACAACCCAATATCCGGATAAAGGTAAGCCCATATATGTAACAGCCCAGGGAAATAAAAAAGATATTTCAAGATCAAATATTAAAAACAAGATACCAATTAAGAAGAATCTAACGGAGAAGGGATTCCCCGGGTTGTCAAAAGGATCAAACCCACATTCATAGACTGACACTTTTTCCATATCGGGTTGTTTATATCCTAATAGATAAGATGCCCCTAAAATTAGAACTGATAATGTCCCGCTAACGATAAGTAGTATTAGTATTCCTTTGAACTCCATATTCCTAAGCGGAGACGTGCGTTAGCACTTGGCCAGAAGGCACCTAAAGGTGCTCTCTGCTGATTTGTAGGAAGAGATCTTGCCTACTACGTAATGATTCACCATGGGAATTATATAAAAAAGGTGAATTTGGCTGCTTAGCTAATAATATAGCCCCTATCATAGCGACTAGTAGCACCAAACTAGCAATTAACACTAATTCATAATAAGTTGTATAAAGATGACTTCCAATTGCCCCAATGTTAGTTCTGGATCCTATAACAGGATTGCTGATATATTTAGGGCTATTGGTTAGTAAACTATAAAATAGGAATATAACAGATAATCCTACAGGTAAAAAATGCGAGTGATCTTGAGAATCTACCTTATTAGGCTGTTGAATTAACATAATTACGAACAGGAATAAAATAGCGATAGCCCCTACATAGACAATTATAAATATTAAGCCTATATAGTCTAATCCCAACGATATAAACATAACAGCAGCATTAACAAAGGCAATAACTAACCAGAATACTGAATAAACAGGATTCGGCGTAGATATGACCATAAGACTAGCTCCAACTATTCCTAAGGAGAATATCATAAATAGACTATTCATATTGCACTTTGGCCAACAATGACCTATACTACTTCTTATACTATTTCATACGGAGCAATTTGGTTTCTACCCAGCCTAACAAGGGGATTAATACTAAGAAGTAGCAAAAGTAGAATAAAGAAGCAAATTGACCAACCATAACATAAGGCTCCTCTACTGGATTAGCCCCTAACCAGGTTAACAGTATAAAATCTGCTACTAAAAACCAAAATGCTATTTTACCTAAAGGCCTAAATGTTAAAGCTCTTAATTTACTAGTATGAATAAAGGGCAATAAAAATAACACCAAGATACTAAATCCCATAGCCAAGACCCCCCCAAGCTTGTTGGGTATAGAGCGTAGTATAGCGTATGCGAATAAGAAGTACCATTCTGGTTGTATATGAACAGGAGTTACTAAAGGATTAGCTTGAATGAAATTTTCCGGGTCCCCGAATACATTAGGCATAAAATAACAAAGTATAACTAAAATAGTGCTAAGTACCATTATGCCAAACAAGTCCTTATAAGTATAATAAACATGAAAGGTAACTTTGTCTATATTAGAGTCAATACCTAAAGGGTTATTTGACCCAGCTGCGTGTAAACTAATAACATGTAATCCGCCTAATCCAACTATAAGAAAAGGTAAAAGATAATGTAAAGAGAAGAAACGAGTAAGAGTCGCGTTAGATACACTAAATCCTCCCCAAATCCACTGAACAACCTCTGTTCCTATATAGGGTATAGCAGAAGAAAAGTTAGTAATAACTGTGGCCGCCCAAAAGGACATTTGTCCCCAAGGTAATACATACCCTAAGAAAGCTGTAATCATCATCACTAAGTAAATTATAACCCCTATATTCCAAACGTCCATTTTCATGTAGCTCCCATAATAGAGTCCTCTGCCCATGTGTATATATACACAGAGAAAGAATAATGCAGCTCCATTAGCATGAATATACTTTAACATAAAACCATAATTAACGTCTCTTAAAATATGGGAAATTGAGTCAAAAGCTAAACTAACGTCAGGGCAATAATGCATAGCTAAAAATATTCCGGTAATCAATTGAATAGCTAAACAAAGTCCTAACAAAGAACCAAAATTCCAGTAATAACTAATATTAGAAGGGGCTGGCAGATCAACCAGTATCCCATTCACAATAGAGAGTAGTGGATGTTGAGTTCTTATTCGTAACATTTTGTTTGGTGATTCCATATGCATGCGCTCAGGAAGCTTGTGTACATCAACCCCCCGGTATAGGGGATATCTCCCTAAATGCTAGCAAGGCACTGCATCTAAACCTATCAACAGGCCAGAAACTAAAACGACTAAACCAAGACTAAAAGGTAAGTAAGACTTCCATAATAGATACATAAGTTGGTCATATCTCATTCTAGGGAAAGAAGCTCGCACCCACACAAATGCGAACACTACTGCGGTAGTTTTAAGGGCTAAGCAACCCATTCCTAGAATTCCTGTAAAAGGTGCCCAACCACCTAAAAACAATAAACTTATCAAACAGCTCATTAGAATAATATGGCCGTATTCAGCTAAAAAGAATAGAGCAAACGACATACTAGAATATTCTACATTATATCCAGATACTAATTCTGATTCTCCCTCGGTAAGATCAAAAGGAGCCCGATTAGTTTCAGCTAATGCCGAAGCAAAAAACATTAAAGCAGCTGGAAATAAAGGTATTATATACCAAATTTCGGCTTGAGCTAAAACAATCTGAGTGATATTAAGAGAACCTGCACATAATATTACTGATATCAGAATAAGCCCTATACACACTTCATAGCTAATCATTTGAGCTGCCGCTCTAATGGCCCCTAAGAATGCATATTTAGAATTACTTCCCCAACCAGACATTAAAATAGCATAGACCCCCATAGAACTGATAGCAAAAATATATAAGATACCAACATTAATATCAGCTAATACAATCCCGGGGCTAAAAGGAATAACCCCCCAAGCTAAAAAAGCTAAAGTAAGCGATAGAATCGGGGCTACAATATAAACCGACAGATTAGCATGATTGGGAATAGCCATCTCTTTAGTAAATAATTTTAATCCGTCAGCTAAAGGCTGTAATAGTCCATAAACACCAACTACATTAGGTCCTTTTCGTGCTTGCATATACCCTAATACCTTTCTTTCTGCTAAAGTTAAATAAGCTATAGCCACTAATAGAGGTATTATTATTGCAAGCGTTTTAAAGATAATTGAAATAATAGTACTCATCATCCTAGTTACGGAGGGCGGCCAAGTACGTATTGAACGCGCATAACTTGGCCCAAGAACAAGTTCCCTTACCCTTACTATGTTACGACTTACCCATTCTCGAAAAGGAGGGATAACCCCGCTGCGGGGCGTCTCGTATCCTTAACTTGAAGGGGACGACGGGCGATTTGTGCTAACACTGGGTTAGAATTCACCGGAACGCTCTACTTCCCGATTACTATCAAATCCTACTTAAGATCCCCGTTTCAGAGAATCTCCGCCTCCTAATTTACTATGTATATTGTATAGGAGAATGTAGCGCATAATATCCCTTTCCATAAAGACCATGACACCTGACTTAATCCATAATAGGGTTAAGGATAACATTTATTGTTATCCTGACGACGGCCATGCAATGCCTGAGCGGCTACTACCCACAAAAGGTAGTCCGCTTTCAAGGAAAGGTAAGGTGACACGCGGATCATCGTATTAAATTACACGCTCCTCTGATTCAAACAGTGAACAGCCAAGCCTTTTGAGTTTCAATCTTGCGATCATAGTATTCAGGCATACAATAAGGTTATTTGCTAATAAAGCTATTGTATAAGTTTAAGGCGAGGACTACCAGGGTATCTAATCCTGTTTGCTATCCAAGCTTTCGTATTTCATGAAGATATACCATGAACGAAGTAAGGAGTCTTCACCTTCGGACTTCCACTCTTGCTTCAAACATTTTACCGCTACCAAGAGGTTTGCCTTACTTTATTCTCATGCTTCACTACATACTTTAACGCCTAATGCGAAATAAAAACTGGGCCTCTAAGTTTAACCGCGTCTGCTGGCACTTAGTTAGACAGACCTCAGTGTGAAACCCTGTGTCAAGCGTTTACCCATTGCACAAGATTCTCTACTGCTGCCAAAATGTCTTCCCCTTGTTTCAGTGAAAGTGTGGCTATACTACGCATCTTCGACCAGGTGGGCCACTATCCCACCTATTCTAATACGTCAACCGAGATAATCTCCGTTTTATCCTCACCAGTAGGGCCCTTATTCAGGGCCTTGCATGTATTAGAAGAACACATTGCCTTATAGACTCCCCAAGGTCAAAGGAGTAGTGTGGAAATAATATTTAAATCATCCCCATGACTCAATTTACGCTGATAAACAAACGGTAATTCATTATAAGTATGAAAAGCGGGCGGAGAAGATAAAGACCACTCTAATGAGCCAGGCGAAGTTGACCAACCCTTAAATGGTCTTTCAGCTGCTAGTGCCTCATAAGATAAGTAGAGGAACCAGACAATTCCTACTAGGGCTATTATAGCCCCGCAAGAACTAACTAAGTTCCAATCTTGGTAAGCATCAGGGAAATCCGAGTATCTTCTAGGCAATCCGGCTAAACCCAAGAAATGTTGGGGGAAGAAAGTTAAATTAACTCCAATAAACATAATCCAGAAATGGATCTTACCGTATAACTCATTATAACTATAGCCTGTAATTTTACCGAACCAATAGTAGTATCCCCCAAATATAGCAAATATGGCCCCCATAGATAACACATAATGGAAGTGAGCTACTACATAATAAGTATCGTGTAACGCTATATCTAATGAACTATTAGCTAATATAACTCCAGTTAAACCACCAATGGTAAATAGGAACACAAACCCAATAGCCCACAACATAGGTGTATCAAGCCGTAGGCTTCCCCCATATATAGTAGCTAACCAGCTAAATATCTTAATTCCAGTAGGAACAGCAATAATCATAGTGGCGGCAGTAAAGTAGGCACGAGTATCTACATCCATACCAACGGTAAACATATGGTGGGCCCAAACAATAAATCCTAATACTGCAATAGAAATCATAGCATAGACCATACCTAAATAACCAAAAATATGTTGTTTAGCAGAAAATGTGGGTATAATTTGAGATACCATACCAAATCCTGGTAGGATTAATATATAGACTTCAGGATGTCCAAAAAACCAAAATAAGTGCTGGAATAAAATCGGATCTCCTCCTCCCGCAGGGTCAAAGAATGTTGTATTAAAATTTCTATCTGTTAACAACATTGTAATTGCACCAGCTAACACGGGTAAAGATAATAATAACAATATTGTAGTAATTAATACAGACCATACGAATAGAGGTAATCTATGCATACTCATACCAGGAACCCTCATGTTAATTATAGTAGTTATAAAGTTGATAGAACTTAAAATGGAAGATACACCAGCTAGATGTAAACTAAATATAGCCAGATCCACTGCTCCCCCTGAATGGGCTTGAATGCTTGATAGTGGGGGATAAAGGGTCCAGCCTGTACCTGCCCCTTGTTCCACAAACATAGAACCAACCAATAGTATTAGAGAAGGGGGTAATAACCAGAAACTGATATTGTTTAATCTAGGAAAGGCCATATCGGGCGCACCAATCATAATTGGGACAAACCAATTTCCGAATCCTCCAATCATTACTGGCATTACCAGGAAGAAAATCATTAATAAAGCATGTGATGTTACAACCACATTATATAGATGATCATCTCCTAACATACTACCGGGAGCTGACAGTTCTAGCCGTATTAACATACTTGAAGCTGTCCCCGCCATCCCAGAAAAAGCACCAAATAGTAAATATAAAGTACCTATATCCTTATGATTAGTAGAAAATAGCCAACGTGTAAGATATTTGTTCATGCTTACTCTAGATTAAAAGTAATCTAAAGTAGGTGAGAACACTCTTGGGGCCGTATATACGGAATTGGGAAAGCTTTTGGGTGTGTCAGCAAAGTAACAGGGCTAGAGAAGAATGAAAACTCCAATTAATGCATTATTAGAGGCCTCGCTCCTACGTGACGCGGCTGAGCCATTTCAACTAAGCTTCCAAGATGCGGCTAGTCCTGTTATGGAAGAGATTTTATTCCTTCATAACCAAATTATGTTTATTTTAATTATTATTATAACAGCTGTATTATGGTTAATTATAAGAGGATTAACAGGCCAAGCTTATCATCGCTATCTTATAGAAGGAGTCACAATAGAAATTGTTTGGACTATAATCCCAGCAATTATATTAGTGTTTATAGCATTCCCTTCTTTGAAACTACTTTATTTGATGGATGAGATAGTAGAGCCCGGTGTGACAGTAAAAGCCATAGGTCATCAATGGTATTGGTCTTATGAGTATTCAGACTATCAAACTACCTTAGGTGAAGATAGTACCTTAGAATTTGATTCTTACATGATACCTACGAGTGACCTTCAACCCGGCGATCTCCGATTATTAGAGGTTGACAATAGAATGGTTGTTCCTATTGATACTTATGTAAGAGTTTTAGTTACAGGCGCAGATGTGCTTCACTCATTTGCTGTACCTTCATTAGCTATTAAAATGGATGCTGTGCCTGGACGTCTTAATCAAACCGGATTTTTAGCTAAAAGACCGGGATTATTTTATGGTCAATGTTCCGAGTTATGTGGCGCTAATCACTCTTTTATGCCCATTGTTATAGAAGCCGTTAGCATGGATAAATATATCAGCTGGCTATCTTCATTATGTGCGGATCTTTAGAGGATCTTTCAATCATCGAATAATGCCTCACTTAGATATAACTGCTTATTTAACTCAATATAGCTGGACATTAATAATCTTGTTAGCACTTTATAGTGTTATGAGTTTATTTATTTTACCTAAAATTCAAAATAATTTACGTATAAGAAGTATACTACAGGAAGAGGGGGCAGCCCCTAGTAAGGGACTCGGGGTTAATCGAGCATATGCTATACTACAAGATATACTTCGTAGATAAGCCCATTTCCTACATATATTCAATATGGCAGCTTCTTTCTTTGATCAATTTAATGTAGTTCGGATAATTGGGGGTATAATTACTAACTCTTCTATTATGATGCTTATCCTATTTAGTGTAATATTAATAGGAAGTTGTTCATATAAATTAATACCTACAAGATTGCAGGCTATACAAGAGATTGTTTATACCCACTTTTTAGGATTAGTAAAAGATTCTACAGCTAATAAGGGAACTCAATATTTTACTCTTATTATAACCCTATTTACGTTTATTGCTGGATTAAATCTGTTAGGTCTATTCCCCTATGTATTTACCCCAACTGCCCACATTGTTGTTACTTTCGGGCTAAGTTTATCTATTTTAATAGCAGTAACAATATTGGGAATAACACAATACCGTTGGAACTTTGCTTCAATGATGATGCCTAGTGGGGCTCCTTTATTATTAGCCCCTCTATTAGTTATGATTGAGACAGTTAGCTATCTTTCCCGGGCAATCTCTTTAGGTGTTCGATTAGCTGCTAATTTATCTGCTGGGCACCTTTTATTTGCTATATTAGCAAGTTTTGGGTTCGCAATGATTAGTAATGGAATGTTAGTTTTAAGCTTAGCCCCAATATTAGTAATGGTTTTTATAACTTTACTAGAAATTGCCGTGGCCTTGATTCAAGCATATGTATTTTGTCTGTTAACTACCATATACATTAATGATACTCTAAATTTACATTAACCCATACTTAAAATAATTGTTGGGTAGGAGTATTAGTCTCCGCTCGATTCCCCGCCGGGGAGCCATGAGTAAGGCTTATCACCCTTATCATTTAGTGGATCCTAGTCCATGGCCTTATACAGGCGCAATTGGGGCACTACTGCTTACAGTAGGCTCAGTATTATATTTTCATTATAGTTATACATGGATAATGTATTTAGGCGCAATAACACTAATATTTACAATGTTTGTTTGGTGGAGAGATGTTATTAGAGAAGCCACTTTCCAAGGACACCATACTCAAATAGTAAAAAGAGGATTAAGATATGGTATGATCCTTTTTATTACCTCTGAAGTTTGCTTCTTTTTTGCGTTCTTTTGGGCTTTCTTTCATAGTAGCCTATCTCCCACTATAGAATTAGGGGCTGTTTGGCCCCCTGTTGGTATAGAAGTGTTAGACCCATTTTCTGTGCCCCTATTAAATACCGCGATATTACTTAGTTCAGGAGCAACAGTTACATGGGCACATCACGCCATAGTTAGCGGACAAAGATTAGAAGCCATACAATCACTTACTTGTACCGTAATACTTGGGTTTCAGTTCACAGCCCTACAAGCTATGGAGTATTACGAAGCGCCTTTTACAATCTCAGACTCCGTATATGGTTCAACCTTTTTTATGGCCACAGGTTTTCATGGTTTTCATGTTATAATCGGAACTATATTTTTGACTGTATGTTTAGCTAGACTAATAGGTTATCACTATACTCGTCATCATCATTTTGGTTTTGAGGCTGCTAGTTGGTATTGGCATTTTGTAGATGTGGTTTGGTTGTTTTTATATGTATGTATTTACTGGTGGGGCTCTTAGCCCGGGCCATGGTTACATAGTGCTTAGCTAAGCTCAGCTTGTAGGGTCAACTAACGGTAAGTTCTCAGACTCATAATCTGATTATGCAGGTTCAACTCCTGCCCCTACCATTATTAAAAACAAAATAAATACACATATAAACCAAGTAGGCACAAAAAAGAGGAAAATTATAAAAATCTAGGCAAACATACACGAACTAACTCGATTAGGGGGTATGGAACTACCCCCAATAATACAATAGCTACTATTAGCGGTAATTGCCCATTAAACTCTCGTCTATTAATATCTCTCGAAAATATTAAATATGGAGAAAGTTGCCCAAAACAAATTCTATTATATAAATATAACGAATAAGCAGCAGCTATGACCATACTAGTTGAGGTAAAAATACCTAATGATGTACTAGTAGAAAAAGCAGCTACTAAGGATAAAAATTCTCCAACAAAGTTACAACTAAGAGGAACAGCAATATTAGCTAAAGTAAACACCATAAATATGATAGAAAACAGGGGCATAGTCATAACTACTCCCCTATAATACCTAATTAACCTTGTATGATGTCTCTCATAGAGCAATGTTACTGCTATAAATAAAGCGGGGCTAACCACTCCATGAGCTATCATTAAGAATATAGAGGCTATTAAACCCTCCATCGTATGAGTAAATAAACCTATTGTTACTATTCCCATATGAGCTACCGAGGAATAGGCTATCAGACGTTTCGCATCTACCTGTCTGCAAGTAGTTAAACTCCCATATATCACTGCTATTAATGATAACGTTAGTATGATTGGTGCTAAATACTCTGTTGCTTCGGGGAAAAGAGGCCAAGCGAATCGAATGAACCCATAACCCCCTAATTTTAATAATATTCCAGCTAGAATCACTGAACCAGCTAAAGGAGCCTCAACATGCGCAAGAGGCAACCATATATGAAAGGGTACCATTGGTATCTTAACTGCTAAACTAAGGAAGAAACCTATAAATAACCAAATTTGAATGTTACTATCAATCTGAATGTTAGTTAAAGATAAGTAGTCAGTTGTGCCGGTTATTCTATAAATAACTGCTATGCTAAGTAACATTAATACTGAGCCAACTAAAGTATAAAAGAAGAAATAATAGGCAGCTTTTATCTTCTCTGCCCGAGCTCCCCATACTCCTATTATTAAGAACATGGGTATTAATATGCTCTCAAATAACACATAGAATATTAACAGATCTAATGTTGAGAATACCCCGATTAATAATAATTCCATACCTAAGAGGCATATAATAAACTCCTTAACAAGAAACTTAATACTATTCCAACTTACTAAAATACAAATTGGTGTTAATAAAGTACTTAGTACAATGAAAAAAATAGAGATTCCGTCAATAGCAAACAATATCGGAGAACCTTCAAACCAACCTATTGTACTTACCCAATTGAATTCTATTATTTGTTGAAATTGAGCTTCTTGATGAAGGTTAACTAATAATAAAATAGAAAGAGCAAATGTAATCAGAGACCACTCTAACGCTTGCTGGCGTAGTTTCATACTATTTTCCCTTGGAATTAATGCTATTATTACTATACTTATTAATATAGAGCCCACTATACAAGCTAATATCATATTAATATAATTACTAGCCACTACCCTGCGGCTAGTTTTCTCCTATCTTATCTTAGGAGATTACTACGGACTTGGAAAGAACTTTCCTTCATCCTGTTTCTAATTTACGACTAGGTACTTAAGTGCGATAGCTGTTCCAACTAATATCATTAATGCATAATTAAATAATAAACCAGATTGTAGGCTGCTTAACTCTTTAGTTCTATCAACCATGAATCGAGCTATTCCAGTCGGGCCTAAAATCTCTAAAATCCCCCTATCTATAGTACGATAAGAGACAATATGGCCGAACTTCCAAACTGTGCTTCCAATATAATAATTTGCTATTTGATTAAACTCCCAGGCATAAAATAAAAACCCATATATGCTAGGGCGTGTTACACAATAGATAATATATGGACGAAGTATAAACACTAGTAATATCCCTGTTACGGACATAATAACTGGTGCTAAAGAGACTATTGTGGGCACAAGCGGCAAGGGACGTATACCTGGCGCAAACACCATATTTTGAGCGATATAACCAACTAAGATACTTCCTATTGCCAATACTAATAAAGGACCCAATAAGTTCCAATCAGCTTCTTGTAAGTGTTGTGCGCTTATACGTGTTAAATTAGGCTTAGACACAAAACTTAAGTATATTAATCGAAATGAATAAAAAGCAGTTAAGAAGGCTGTAATTGAAGCTAACCAATAAATAGATATTAAACAATAATTATTATAAGTTAATTCTAATATTAAATCTTTAGAGTAAAATCCAGATAAATAGGGAAAACCAGCTAAAGACAATGAACCAATCAACATTAATACATATGTTAGAGGTAAGCCCCGGATTATTCCCCCCATCTTCCTAAGATCTTGTTCATCTAGAAGAGCATGAATTATTGAGCCTGCCCCTAAGAATAATAAAGCCTTAAAGAAAGCATGAGTTAGTAAATGATATAAACTACTTAGACAGCTATAAGTACCACAAGCCATTACCATGTATCCTAGTTGACTACAAGTAGAATAAGCAATAACTTTTTTTATGTCCGATTGGACTAATCCTACTGTAGCTGCAAAGAAAGCAGTTAAGGAGCCAACTAAACCCACAATAATTGTTGCAGTTGGAGAGTAATCAAAAAGGGGAGCTGATCTTATAATTAAAAACACTCCTGCTGTTACCATTGTTGCTGCGTGAATTAGGGCCGAAACAGGTGTGGGCCCCTCCATAGCATCCGGCAACCAAGTATGTAGCCCTAATTGGGCAGATTTTCCTACGGCCCCTATAGTTAGTAATATACAAATCCAAGTACAAGCTGAAGATGGTGATAAAGCGGAGAATAAACTACAGTAATCTAATACCCCAAATTCTTTCCAGATTAATATAATAGCTAGCATTAATCCTATATCTCCTATTCTATTGATTAACATTGCCTTAATTGCCGCCTTGTTAGCCTGTATACGCGTAAACCAAAAGTTAATTAATAAATAAGAACATAAACCGACACCTTCCCAACCAATAAATAATTGCACATAATTATTACTAGTAACTAAAACTAACATAAAAAAGGTAAATAGAGACAGATAACTCATGAATCTAGGTAAATGGGGGTCTTCTCTCATATAACTTGTAGAATAGACATGAACTAACCCGCTAATTGTGGTTACTACTATTAACATTACAGCTGTTACCATATCAAATTGTAGGCCAAAGCTAGTTATTAGTAAATCTGATTCTATCCATCTGCCTAACTCTATATATACTGTAGACCCATTAATAAGGATTTCATAACATAATACAAAAGAGAGGAGGCTACTGGCGAGAACCCACACAGAACTTAGCAAGCCAGCCCCCTTTCTTCCTAGATAGCGGCCCCCTAGTCCGCTTCCGACTGCGCTTAGTAACGGTATTAATATAACTAGAAGATACATGGGAATAAATCTAAAATAATCAAATGTGTTAACTGAAAGAACAAACTAGGACATACTATAATTGTTAATACAAAATATAAACTTGCCCCTATTAATATTGCCTTGCCTAAACCCGCTTCCTTCGATGCTACGCTGCCACGTGGAGAATTTAGTATATTTGTTATTACTAAAGGCGTCGACAAAGGTTGATAAAACATAATTTTAACTAATCTAAGGTAATAAACTCCAGCTATTACGGAACAAACTAAAGCTATTAAAGCGCTAAGATAGTAACCTTGACCAACAGCTGCTAAGATAATGTACCACTTAGTTAAAAACCCAATTAAAGGGGGAATTCCTGCAGTAGACAATAAACCTATAGCTAATGCTAATGCTAACATTGGGTTTAATCTTGAAACACCACTAAACTCAATAAGCATATCTCTTTTAGGAGATATAATTAGTACTACAGACCAAAGTAGTACTTGAGTTATTATATAGGCACCTATATACATTAAACTCGCCTGAAGACTTTCTATAGACCCAATAGCTATTCCAAGCAACACAAACCCCATATGGCTTATCCCGCTATAAGCTAGTAGTCTTTTTATTCGAGTTTGATTCAAAGCTCCTATAGCCCCAACAATCAAAGAAATTAATCCGGCTATTAATAGCCCCATTTCATTTAAGCCAATTTGTACTATAATAGCTAGCACCCCTAATTTAGGCACGATAGATAATAGCGCAGCTACCCAAGTTGGAGCCCCTTCGTAGACATCGGGGGCCCACATATGAAATGGGGCTGCAGATACTTTAAATAACAATGAGATAGTAATAAGACACTTACCAGCTAATACCCCATAAGATACTATACTCATACGAATAAATTGAAGTTCAAGCTCTCCTGTGGAGCCATAAATTAAGGCGCAACCAAACAGGAACAACCCCGAAGATAGGGCCCCTAACACGAAGTATTTTAGCCCAGCTTCTGCCGATAACAATGAGTTTTTATTATAAGCCACTAAGATAAACATACATAATGTTTGCATTTCTAATGCTAAATATATAGAAATTAAATTTGTTGACCCGATAAGTAATAAATTACCTAAGATCACTAATAAAATCAATAAAGAGCTTGATCGATGCGATGTTCGATGGTCCAGCATACATAGTATAGCCAACCCACTTAACATCACCAACATCTTAATAGCCTGTGTCCAACATAGTAGATGGGGCTCAGCTAATAGCCCAGCAGCCCCCACAGCACCCGCAAGTAGCATAGCTAATCTTAAAGTCGGGGCCTTTAATCCATACGTCAACACTATTAGTATGATGAGCCCTAGTGTTAATTCCATAGTATACCAGGGGCTATGCACCCACATGGCATATGAGAAGGTGCACCACTTTCGTGGCACCTTATTAATCCCTAAACCCTTTGTTTTCCTTCTTTGCAGCAGCCAGAAGTTAATTACGTCGATGGGGCCAATATAGTCGAGCATCGCTGAGACCATTCCTTGCGTACTAGGACTCAGAAAGGTTGGGATTGAACATTGTAGATAGAAACCGAGCTGTGTCACCACGCTCTGAACTCAAATCATGTACGGTTTTCATGGTCGAACAGACCAACCTGAGGTACCTTCTACAGCACCAGGGCACCGCAATTCAACATCGAGGTCGCAAACACTGTCCTCGATAAGAACTCTCCGACAATATTACGCTGTTATCCCTACGGTAGCTTTTATCCGCTTTCGATATTTATTTTGGACAATCATATCGGGTCATTATCGCCCACATAGGACGTAGTCCTTGTGCCAGCTAGGGGTGTCCCCCTCACTGTCAGGCTAATGAGATTAGCTTTGTATACCATAAGCTCGCCTTCGTTTCTTATTCAAAGGTAGTCGCCCCAACTAAACTGTCCTACCAACAAAAATTATTAACTCAAAATTAGGATACTTAGTATCGATCATTTTAAGTTAACGCTATCGGTATCCAGTAAAGCTCGATAGGGTCTTTTCGTCTTACAATGTTTATGTAGTATCTTCACTACAACTATAATTTCATCGGCTTTCCTCTTGAGACAGTAAGACCCTCGTGGTTCCATTCATACCCGCCAACAATTAATTGGCTATTTATTGTGCTACATTATCACGGTCAGAGTTACCGCGGCCATTCAGTTGGGTTTCGCTTTAGACGTTAATCCTCAGTTTCACTATACAACCATTGGGCAGAATTCACCCTCTATACTTCAGTAACCTTTAGCAGAGAGCTATGTTTTTGGTAAACAGTCGAGATCTTATTTTGCCGAGTTCCTTAAGAGAAATTATGCCTAGATCTAAGTCCCATAAATAACAGTTGAAGGTACTTCGTACCATAATATTTTTCCTGAACAGGTACAAAAATTATAATCCATCGGGCGTAGTGCCCTTAGAAGCTGTATATATTTATTTGGGAGTGAATCTTGTACTACTCATGCCTGCATTATCACTTCTGTTTGTCTCACGAGGTGCGCACATATCGTGCCTACAGAACGCTCTACTACCAAGCCAGTTGATGCTTTCTTACAATCTGGCTTCCAGAATTTCAGTTACAGATTTAGCCGCCTTAATTCTCAGAGTTTCCTAGCTCATTCAGTGAACTTTTACGTTTTCCTGTGCAGATGGCTGTTTCCAAGCCTACTTCCTGTTTGTCTAAGTTGAACCCTCTTTATACACTTAATCTGTATTAGTGACTTTAATTTCTGGTTAGGGCTTACCCCTCTTGACTAAAGGCCTTATCGCCATAGTCTTACTACACCAGTAATTCAAGCCCCCGGGTTTGGGGGCGAATCAACTTGGGGCGCCTTACTAAGATAAGTTTCGTAGAGAACCAGCTATATCCAAGTTCGACTAGTATTTCACCGCTAACCACAGCTCATCCAAGATTTTTGCCACAATCACTGGTTCGGTCAGCATAGCTACCTGGCCATGGTTAGATCACTTGGTTTCGGGGAATTTGACTGACGAGTTTTTCTCTTGCTTTCACTGCGCCTTCATTTACTACTTAAGCTTGCCAAATTTTGTCTTGCAGGCCCATTATGCAAAAGGTAACTTTTAGAACCAATTCTGAGTCTTTCCCTCACGGTACTTTCTCTATAGGTGTCTATCGGGGTTTAGTCTAGATGTCCAATCATCTTAATTATCTGTTTGAGACAATTCCTCCGCTATCGCTCGCCGCTACGCACGGAATCTCAGTTGATGTATTCCTCATAGTTTAGTAAGATGTTTCAATTAACTATTCAATTCACCCTTTTCAGTTAGGAAAAACAAGTTCAAAGTCTCTCCCTTGTTATTTCGTATTTTACGTCCTTACCGATAGACCCTAGACT